TCCCGACACAGTGGCATTTTGATACCACCAGGAAAGACAAATTACAAGGAATCAAAAAATTTGAAAAATTGGATCTATGTCCAACGGATCACCCCTACCAAGAAAAAAAAGTTTTTTGTTTTGGTTCGACCCGTAGTCACATATGAAATAACGGATGGTATAAATTTAGCAACACTTTTCCCTCAGGATCTGTTGCAGGAAAGGGATAATGTGCGACTTCAAGTTGTCAATTATATCTTTTATGGAAATGGCAAAGCCACTCGGGAAATTTCTGACACAAACATTCAATTAGTTCGTACTTGTTTAGTATTGAATTGGAACCAAGACAAAAAAAGTTCTTCTATCGAAGAGGCCGGGGCTTCCCTTGTTGAAGTAAGGACAAATGGTATGATTCGAGATTTTATAAGGATCGATTTAGCAAAATTCGCTTTTTCGTATATGGGGAAAAGGAATGATCCCTTATTTTTTAATGATGATGGACCATATCATACCAATATGAATCCATTTTATTCCATTTTTTCAAAGACAAAACTTCAAAAATCATTTAACCAAAATCAAGGAACTGTTCGTACGTTGTCGGGTAAAAATAAGGAATGTCAACCTTTTCTAATTTTGTCATCATCCAATTGTTTTCGAATAGGTCCATTCACATTCAACGGTGTAAAATATCACAAAGAATCGATTAAAAAAGATCACCTAATTCCAATTAGGAATTCATTGGGTCCTTTAGGAGCAGCCCTTCAATTTGCGAATTTTTTTTCATTTTACTATTTAATAACTCATAATCAGACCTTGGTAACTAATTATTTACAACTTGACAATTTAAAACAAACCTTTCAAGTACTTAATTTTAAATATTATTTAATGGATGAAAATGGGAGAATTTATAATCCCGATCCATGCAGTAACATCATTTTGAATCCATTAAAATTGAATTGGTATTTTCTTCATTACAATTTTTGTGAAGAGACATCCACAAAAATTTGTCTTGGACAATTTCTTTGCGAAAATGCATGCATAGCCAAACACCAACCGCACTTAAAATCGGGTCAAGTTCTAATTGTTCAATTTGACTCTGTAGTAATAAGATCGGCTAAGCCTTATTTGGCCACCCCAGGAACAAGAGTTCAAAGTCATTATGGGGAAATCATTTATGGAGGGGATATATTAGTTACATTTATATATGAAAAATCGAGGTCTAGTGATATAACACAAGGTCTTCCAAAAGTGGAACAAGTCTTAGAAGCTCGTTCGATTGATTCAATATCCATGAATCTAGAAAGTAGGATTAATGATTGGAACAAACATATAACAAGAATTCTAGGGAATTCTTGGGGATTCTTGATTGGAGCTGAGCTAACTATGGCGCAAAGTCGTATTTCTTTGGTTAATAGGATCCAAAGGGTTTATCGATCCCAGGGGGTGCAGATCCATAATAGGCATATAGAACTTATTGTACGTCAAATAACATCAAAAGTCTTGGTTTCAGAAGATGGAATGTCTAATGTTTTTTTGCCCGGAGAACTAATTGGGTTGTTGCGGGCGGAACGAACGGGGCGCGCTTTGGAAGAAGCGATCTGCTATCGAGCTATCTTATTGGGAATAACGAAAGCATCTCTAAATACTCAAAGTTTTATATCCGAAGCGAGTTTTCAAGAAACTGCTCGAGTTTTAGCAAAAGCAGCTCTCCGGGGCCGGGTCGATTGGTTGAAAGGACTAAAAGAAAACGTTGTTCTGGGGGGGATGATACCTGCCGGTACCGGATTCAAGGGATTCGTACACCGTTCAAATCAACAAAAGAACATTTCCTTGAAAACAAAAAAAAAGAATCTATTCGAGGGAGAAATGAGAGATATTTTGTTTTACCATAGAGAATTATTTGATTCTTGTCTTTCAAAGAATTTCCACGATAGACCAAAACAGCAATGATTTCTGGGATTTAATACAAGAGATTCATCCTTTTTATCTTCTCTGTATTTGTTATGGTTATTTAATTTAGTAATAAAATAAAGAAATTCAAATAATAACAAATAGAAAGAAATTAGTGGTTTGGGTTGTGTATCAATGGCCAATCCGCCTTAGAAAAGAAGGTTCCGTTGGAACAATTACTTATTTCAGGATACCTCGTCTCTTTATTAAATAAAAAAAGGGAAAGTGTGGGGAGAAATGACAAGAAGATATTGGAACATCAATTTGGAAGAGATGATGGAGGCGGGAGTTCATTTGGGTCACGGGATTCGAAAATGGAATCCTAGAATGGCACCTTATATCTCTGCAAAACGGAAGGGCATTCATATTATAAATCTTACTAGAACTGCTCGTTTTTTATCAGAGGTCTGTGATTTAGTTTTTGATGCAGCAAGCAGAGGAAAACAATTTTTAATTGTTGGGACAAAATGGAAAGTAGCTGGTTCAGTAGCACGGGCTGCAATAAGGGCTCGATCCCATTATGTTAATAAAAAGTGGCTTGGAGGTATGTTAACGAATTGGTCCACTACAAAAAGGAAACTTCAAAAATTCAGGGACTTGAGAGTGGAACAAAAGACGGGGAGACTCGCCCGTCTTCCGAAGAGAGATGCAGCCATGTTGAAGAGACAATTATCTCACTTGAAAAGATATCTGGGTGGGGTTAAATATATGACAGAGTTACCTGATATTGTAATCATCGTTGATCAACAAGAAGAATATAAGGCCCTTCGAGAATGTATTACTTTGGGAATTCCAACGATTTGTTTAATCGATACAAATTGTGATCCGGATCTCGCAGATATTTCGATTCCGGCGAACGATGATTCTAGAGCTTCAATCCGATTAATTCTTACCAAATTAGTATTTGCAATTTGTGAGGGCCGCTTATATAAGAAATCCTTGATTCAAGATAAAATCAAAAATTGACTTCGTAAACTCGATAATAGAATCGGTTACTATTCCTGAATCTCAAAAAATATATAAAAACGACTGGGGATTTTATGTGATTAATCGGTATCCTAAATATAAAATTCAAGTAGACAAGTCGAGAAATAGATAATAGATGGTTGAATCAAAATAATTTCTTTTAAAGTGATATTTCAGTCAGAGGACAATATGAATGTTCTATCATACTCAATCAACACGCTAAAGGGGTTATACGATATATCCGGTGTGGAAGTAGGCCAACATTTCTATTGGCAAATAGGGGGGTTCCAAATCCATGGCCAGGTACTTATTACTTCTTGGGTTGTAATTGCTATCTTATTAGGTTCAGCTGCTATAGCTGTTCGGAATCCACAAACCATTCCGACTGGCGGTCAGAATTTCTTTGAATATGTCCTTGAATTCATTCGAGACGTGAGCAAAACTCAAATTGGAGAAGAATATCGCCCCTGGGTTCCCTTTATTGGGACTATGTTTCTATTTATTTTTGTTTCTAATTGGTCAGGGGCTCTTTTACCTTGGAAAATCATACAGTTACCTCACGGGGAGTTAGCCGCACCCACGAATGATATAAATACTACTGTTGCTTTAGCTTTACTAACGTCGGTAGCCTATTTCTATGCGGGTCTTACAAAAAAAGGATTAGGTTATTTTGGTAAATACATTCAACCAACTCCAATTCTTTTACCCATTAACATCTTAGAAGATTTCACAAAACCTCTATCACTTAGTTTTCGACTTTTCGGAAATATATTAGCGGATGAACTAGTCGTTCTTGTTCTTGTTTCTTTAGTACCTTTAGTGGTTCCTATACCTGTCATGTTCCTCGGATTATTTACAAGCGGTATTCAGGCTCTTATTTTTGCAACTTTAGCCGCAGCTTATATAGGCGAATCCATGGAGGGCCATCATTGATTAGTCTTAGAAAGAGTCCTTTTTTTAGCTTAGATCAAGGCAATATATGTGTGGCTCAAGATACTCTATTCTATCAGGATAATCTCTTTCTATTTTCTAAATATACAAATAGAGTCTACGATAATAGAAAAACGATCTTCGAGAAGTTTCAACTAAAGGGGAGTTGGTTAGTAGAGAGGGGTCGCGCCAGGTATGATGTGTAATCCAATGGCTATAAGTTAACTCTTGTAGATTAGATGTTTCGAAGAATGATTCGAAAATCCGATTGAATTTAAGATAGAATGGGCAGTTTACGTTATGGAAGAAAGATATGTATATTTGATATTGGATATTGACAAGTTATATACGAACTAATATTTATATTTCATTAGCCCTACTTGTCTAAATTAAGATAGGTATGATATGCCAGTCGAAGCCCTTCCGTTTCGTTTATGACTGTAAATTGAATGAATAAACAGAGAAAATAAAGAAAAAGATCGAAGAATGATTAGAAAAGGAAATGAAAAAACTCAAGTTGGATTGATTCGGAAAGACTCTACAAATAGGAAATAAAAAAGATGAAGTCTTTCTAATGATCTAATGATTCAATAATATTCTTATTTCTATTTCAATTTGGAGTTTTTAGTTATTTTGACTAGATGAATATTAGCAATAGAATAATTAAGTCATAATTCATTGGTTGATTGTATCATTAACCATTTCTTTTTTTTTTTTGTTTGAGGAACCTATCATGAATCCACTGATTTCTGCCGCTTCCGTTATTGCTGCTGGATTGGCTGTAGGACTTGCTTCTATTGGGCCTGGAATTGGTCAAGGTACTGCTGCGGGCCAAGCTGTAGAGGGTATTGCGAGACAGCCCGAGGCAGAGGGAAAAATACGAGGTACTTTATTGCTTAGTTTGGCCTTTATGGAAGCTTTAACAATTTATGGATTGGTTGTAGCATTGGCGCTTTTATTTGCGAATCCTTTTGTTTAATCCGAGAAAAGAAAAAGAAATAGGGGAAATACATATTTCTTTTCGCGTATTGGACTTGCAGGTTGCTTTTTCACATTATATCAAAATATCGTTCCCACACAATTACTTATTCGTTGAGAAACTAACCTGCGGGAAGGACTGATTTGAGGATGAGGAATTAGTGTTACTCACTTCCTTTCTTCCTTCCCCTTTTTAG